ATGCGCATCATTTTAATAATGTAAATAAGCACATTTTAGACCCAAAAACAAGCTGCTCGAGATTTTCCTGTTTCCGGGGGGTTTACAGGAACGTTAGATATCTCAGGAGTTTAGGGGGGTAGGGGGGTTTAACGCGCAAAAACCCCAGGGGGCATCTTAGATATTTATCGATTGAAAATCAGTTTATGCTCTTGGTATAAGAGTATGCAATGTGATATCTGATTATCTTTCCACCATTCATCTTTTTTCCACGCAGGCGAGAAAAATGTTCAACCTTGTTTGTCACTACCGTGTGCACTCTGAAATGTCAATTGAAAGGAAAAAAAAAAAAGGAACCCCTTGCCCGATGGAAAGAACGCCCGGCATGCTGGGTGCTCCCGCTTATGATTTCCACCATTAACTTATGTAAGCGTCGATGAAAGTGTGAGGAATAATATCAAGTAATGGCCCTGAAGTAGGAACCAAATGCCAGGAATAATTCACTGTGAGCGACCCCCACAATAGTTGTCCCTCACCTTCAATAACCGTTGGCATTAAGATATGGACTGGATGGTCGGTTCTTACTGCGCACAATATCTGAGGTATTAGGGATGTCTAGTCAAAGTATATCTTCATTAAGATAATAATATGGTAACCTTATCCTGAACTTTATTATTATAAACCAATGGGGATGAATGCCGCCTTGCTCATGTAAATCTTGGAACAATGTTGATGAATGAATGGTCAATTCCTATTAATGGTTATAAAACATATATGTCCTTGAATTCTAGTAATATGTTTAATATAAATGTATGGTGTAAATACATATATGTTTTTACAAAGAATAGTTTAATTTAGAATGCTAGCTTTGGGAGCTAGGGGCGGGAGTTAGAATCTCCTTTCTTTGAGCATTAGGGAGGATTTTAACCTCCGGCGTCCGGTTTACAAGACCGGCGCTCTGGCGCTGAGCTACTAGTGCAAGTTCATGCAAGTATTTTATTTTCAACTCATCCTGCTAGTGGGAAGAATACAAGGAAAATAGAGAAGTACGAGAGAGATGCAATTTGTCCAATTACGATATATGGGTCTTCAACGGGTATACCCCCGATTCATGTTAGAATAAGGACGTTTGCGATTAGTGTTCAGAATAAGAACTGAGAAAGAGGCCGGAAAGTTAGGGCTCGTTGTTTAGAGGTGTGGAGGATAGGAACAACTATAAGGACGAGGATGGAGGCGAGCAAGGCTAATACACCCCCTAGTTTGTTTGGGATGGAGCGGAGAATGGCGTATGCGAACAGGAAGTATCACTCTGGCTTAATGTGAGGGGGAGTAACGAGGGGATTGGCAGGTGTAAAATTGTCTGGATCTCCGAGGGCATTGGGTGTAAATAAAGCAATAGCAGCAAGTATTGCTAGTAATGCAGCAAAACCTAGAAGATCTTTGTATGAAAAGTAGGGGTGGAAGGAAATTTTGTCCACGTTTGAAGTTAGGCCGAGGGGGTTATTAGAGCCTGTTTCGTGTAAGAAAATTAGGTGAATAAAAGTGGCGGCCACGATCACAAAAGGGAATAGGAAATGGAAGGCAAAGAATCGAGTTAGGGTTGCATTGTCAACTGAGAAGCCGCCTCAGATCCATTGAACTAGGGTGTTACCTACGTAAGGGACTGCGGAAAGGAGGTTTGTAATTACCGTTGCCCCTCAGAAAGATATTTGACCTCAGGGTAGGACATACCCAACGAAGGCGGTCATTATAACAAGCAGTAGTAGAACAACTCCGATGTTTCAGGTTTCTTTATATAAGTAGGAACCATAGTAGAGTCCTCGACCAATGTGAAGATAAATACAAATGAAAAAGAAAGAGGCACCGTTGGCGTGGATGTTGCGGATTAGTCAGCCGTAATTTACGTCTCGGCAAATATGAGCTACGGAAGAGAAGGCCGTGGCAATATCAGAGGTGTAGTGTATAGCGAGAAATAAGCCCGTTAGGATTTGGGTAATAAGACAAAGTCCGAGTAGAGAGCCAAAATTTCATCAAACTGAAATGTTGGAGGGTGCTGGAAGATCGACTAATGCGTCGTTGGCAATTTTTAATAGGGGGTGGGTTTTACGTAGGCTTGTCATTAGAGGTTTTTGTAGTTGAATTACAACGATGGTTTTTCAAGTCATTAGTCCTGGTTAGAATCCTGGCAAGAATTATGACGTATATTATGTTTCTATTATTATTCGGGTTGATTTTGGGATTAGTAGGGGTTGCTTCTAATCCGTCACCTTACTTTGCTGCTTTGGGGTTAGTGGTGGTAGCAGGAATGGGGTGTGGAGTATTAGTTGGACATGGAGGCCCTTTCTTGTCATTAGTTTTATTTTTAATCTATTTAGGGGGAATATTGGTAGTGTTTGCGTATTCAGCTGCTTTAGCGGCTGAGCCTTATCCTGAGACTTGGGGGAGTGGGCCGGTAGCAGTTTACATGGCGGTATATTTGCTCGGGGTATTATTAGCTTCTAGTGTTTTTTGAGGGGGATGGTATGAAGCATCGTGAATCCCTGCTGACGAACTTGGTGAATTTTCTGTATTTCGGGGGGATGTTGGAGGGGTTGCTTTAATGTATTCTGCAGGAGGGGGAATATTATTGATTAGCGCGTGGGTATTGCTTTTGACTCTGTTTGTTGTGTTAGAATTAACTCGAGGATTGAGCCGAGGAAGTCTTCGGGCGGTTTAATAAACAAACAGTAGGGTTATTACTGTAAGAGTGAGGAGGAATAGTGCGAGGTAAGTCTTGATTAACCCCTGCTGAGTGTTACTTGTTGATGTGACTAGTGGTAAATTGTAGGTGGCGATGCTTTTGGGTCCTACTTTTTCTAGTCAGGTTTGATCTACTATTTGGCTAGCGACGGATTGGCCGAGAACTAGGTTTAGTTTTGGAGTAAAGCGGTGGATAATTGTTGGGAAAAAGCCTAGCATATTAGAAAAATGGTGGCTTGCTAAATAGGGGGAGATTTTGTGTTGTTGTGAAGTGAGGGAAGCTAGTTCCAGGGCTAGGAGTAGGCCTAGAACTGAGACGAGCAAGGCTATCAGCTTTAATATAGGGGGTATTGACATGACTGGTGTCTTTAGGGGAATAATATTAGAGGTAATTAAAAGCCCTGCGACGATACTTCCTCATGCGAGACGTTTAATAGGGTTAATTACTGCTGGGTTGTTCTCGTTAATGGGGGATAATACGTTAAATCGGGGGTGTCCTATGGAGACAAAAAATACCACACGTAGACTGTAAATAGCTGTGAATGAGGTAGCAATAAGGGTGAGAGTAAGGGCTCAGGCGTTTAAATGGGATGTGTTTAATGCTTCGATAATAGCATCTTTTGAGAAGAATCCGGCTAGGAAGGGGGTACCGGTGAGGGCTAGACTTCCAATAGTTAGACAAGAGGACGTAAAGGGGGTGAGGTGGTGTATGCCACCTATTTTTCGAATATCCTGCTCGTCATTTAGACTATGAATAATAGAGCCTGAGCAGAGGAAAAGCATGGCTTTGAAAAAGGCGTGTGTGCAGATGTGTAGGAAGGCAAGTTGAGGTTGGTTTAAGCCAATAGTTACTATTATTAGGCCAAGCTGGCTTGATGTGGAAAATGCTACAATTTTTTTGATGTCGTTTTGAGTAAGGGCACATGTAGCTGTAAACAGGGTTGTAAGTGCTCCTAGGCATAGGCAAATGGTTAGAGCTGTTTGATTGTTTTCTATTAAAGGACTAAGTCGTACTAGCAGGAAGATTCCTGCTACAACCATGGTGCTAGAGTGCAGTAGTGCGGAAACGGGGGTGGGGCCTTCCATAGCTGAAGGGAGTCAGGGATGAAGGCCGAATTGTGCAGATTTACCTGTGGCTGCCACGATTAAACCTAGGAGTGGATAAGTTAAGTCTATATTCTTAGTGCCAATAAATATTTGCTGAAACTCCCATGAGTTAATATTCGTGGCTATTCAGGCCATGGCGAAGATTAGTCCGATGTCGCCGACTCGGTTGTAAACAACAGCTTGTAGGGCGGCTGTGTTAGCGTCCGCTCGTCCGTATCATCAGCCAATGAGAAGGAAAGATATAATTCCTACGCCTTCTCAGCCAATAAAGAGTTGGAACATATTATTTGCTGTTACTAGAACGATTATTGCGATTAGGAAAACTAAAAGATACTTAAAGAAACGGTTTATATAAGGATCGGAATGTATGTATCATGATGCGAACTCTAGAATCGATCATGTTACATAAAGCGCAATAGGGGTAAAAATAATAGAGTAAAAATCAAATTTAAAGCTTAGGTTAATGTCGAAAGTCAAGGTGTTCGTTCAACTTCATGTGGTGGTGATTGTTTCTGCACCTTCGCTTAAGAATAGAAATAAAGGGAGGAGACTAACAAAGAAAGCTAGTTTTACTGCGGTTTTAACATGGGAAAGAGCTCAGGTTTCCTGTTGTGGGTGAGGACTAAAGGTAGTCAGTACAGGAAATGCTAATAATGAAAATATAATAATTAGGCTAGATGTTATTATCAAGGGAGTGGAGTGCATAGCTACTACTTGGATTTGCACCAAGAGTTTCTGGTTCCTAAGACCAACGGATGAGCTGTTATCCTTTAGGAGCATTCGAGTGAGCCCTGGGGTTCAACCAAGGAGGCGAAGATTAGCAGTCTTCGTTGCTGGCGAGCCTCTCTCGGTGGATAAGAGGGTTTTAACCTCTATTTTTAGAATCACAATCTAAGGTTTTCGTTAAACTATATCTACAAGAAGCTCAACCTCAAATTAGCTCGGGTTTTAAGATTAGAAGAATAAGGGGTAGTAAGTGGAGGGCTATAATTAGATGTTCCCGGGTGTGAGAAGGCTCCAAGGTTGAAATGTGTAATGGAATTGGGCCCCGTTGAGTTATAAGGAATATGTAGAGGGAATAGCTGGCGGTAATTAGTGTTCCCGCTCCTGTTAATACCAGGGTTCATCAGGATCAATTAAATAGGGAGGAAATAATTATTAGTTCTCCCATAAGATTAGGAAGTGGGGGAAGTGCTAGGTTTGCAAGACTTGCAATAAATCATCATGTAGTCATTAGAGGAAGGGCTACTTGTAATCCTCGTGCTAATAATATAGTTCGACTGTGGGTTCGTTCATAGTTGGTATTAGCTAAGCAGAATAAGGCCGAAGATGTGAGACCGTGGGCGATTATTAAAATTAGGGCTCCTGTAAAACCTCAAGGGGTTTGAATGAGAATACCTCCTACTACTAGACCCATATGACTTACGGAAGAATAGGCAATTAGAGACTTCAAGTCTGTTTGACGTAAACAAATTGAGCCTGTTATGATTACGCCTCATAATGCGAAGATAATGAATGGGTAGCTTAATTCTTTTGATAAAGGGTCTAGCATAATTATTATTCGCATTATTCCGTAACCCCCTAGTTTTAGTAACACTGCGGCAAGAACTATTGAACCTGCGACAGGGGCTTCTACGTGAGCTTTAGGTAGTCAGAGATGAACTCCGTAAAGGGGCATTTTAACTAGGAAAGCAAGGAGACAGCCTGCTCATCAAAGTTTGTCGCTGTATGTGGAAAGGGTTAAAGGGTCGGAGTAGTGGATTGTGAGTAGTGAAAGAGTGCCAGTTGTATTTTGTAACAGTAGAAGGGCTACTAATAAGGGCAGGGAGCCCGCTAAAGTGTAAAATAAAAAGTATACTCCTGCATTAAGTCGTTCTGTTTGGTTCCCCCAGCGAGTGATGAGAATTAGTGTGGGAATTAGGGTAGCTTCAAACATTACATAAAATATCAGAATTTCGGTGGCACTGAAAGCTAGGATTAGGAAGATCTGCAGGGATGTTAAAAGGGTAATGTATATTCGTTGACGATTAAGAGGTTCAGAGGCTGTATGGTTTTGGCTTGCAAGAATTATTAGAGGAAGTAGTCAGCATGTAAGAACTAGAAGAGGTGTTGATAAAGGATCGGTTGCTATAAATGGGTTGAGACTTGTTCAACCTGCTTCGAATGTATTTTTTAACCAAGTTAAGCTCACGAGTGCAATAATAAGACTGTGTGAGAGGGTGGCAGTTCATAGTCATTTAGCAGGTGCTAGTCATGTAGTAGGAATCAGCATGAGGGTTGGGATAAGGATTTTTAGCATTGTAGTAGATTAAGGTTTTGGAGGCGGTCTGTCCCATGTGTGCGGGCGGTGGCTACTAGAAGAGCTAGTCCTGCACTTGCTTCGCAAGCCGAGAAGGCCAGTAGAAGCATTGGTGCAGTTGAGAAATTTGTTGAGTCTAGTTGAAGAGTTCAAAGGGATAGTGCAATAAATAGAGAAAGTATTATTCCTTCTAAACACAAGAGAGCAGAGAGAAGGTGAGTTCGATGGAATGCTAGACCTGTTAGTCCTAATATGAAGGCAGATGAGAAAGCGAAGTGAACGGGAGTCATTAGGTAATTATGGACTTTAACCACAAGTTTTTGAGCCGAAATCAAATGTTTTTCTTAGACTAAATACCTATTCAGCTCATTCAAGTCCTCCTTGGACTCATTCATAAATGAGGCCGAGAGTTAGTAGTACTAGAACAGCAGTGGCTCATAAAAACGTAGTTAAGGGAGAGGCTAGTTGGTCTCCTCAGGGTAGGGGTAAGAGTAGGGCAATTTCTAAGTCGAATAGAAGGAATAAGATGGCAACTAGAAAAAATCGTATGGAGAAAGGTAGTCGAGCAGATCCTAAGGGATCAAAGCCGCACTCATAAGGAGAAAGTTTTTCATGATCAGGGGTTATTTGTGGCAGTCAAAAAGACACAGTTGCTAAGACTACTGAGAGTACAGTGGTAATAATAATCACTGATGTAACTAAATTCATTATCTTTCCTTGGGGTTTAACCAAGACCGGGTGATTGGAAGTCACTTATACTCATTTAATACTAGAAAGATTAAGATCCTCATCAATAGATAGAAATGTATAGGAAGAGTCAAACAACATCGACAAAATGTCAGTATCAGGCGGCTGCTTCGAATCCAAAGTGATGTTCTGATGTGAAGTGATATTTAATTTGTCGGATTAAGCATACTGCTAGGAAAGTTGATCCAATGATAACATGCAGTCCATGGAAGCCAGTAGCGACAAAGAAAGTTGAGCCATAAACCCCGTCTGCGATTGTAAAGGGGGCTTCATAGTACTCTATTGCTTGAAGGAAGGTAAAATAGAAACCTAGAAGAATTGTTAATGTTAGGGAGTGAATTGCTTGTTTACGTTCCCCTTCTATAATGCTATGATGGGCTCAGGTTACTGTTACACCAGAAGCCAGGAGAACGGCTGTATTTAAAAGAGGAACTTCGAAAGGATCTAGTGTAATAATTCCTGTGGGAGGTCAGCACCCGCCCAGTTCTGGGGTGGGTGCGAGACTTGCATGATAGAAAGCTCAAAAGAAGCCTAGGAAGAAGAAAACTTCGGAAGTAATGAAAAGAATTATCCCGTACCGGAGTCCTTTTTGTACGGGGGGAGTATGATGACCTTGGAATGTTCCTTCTCGAACGATATCACGTCATCATTGATACATGGTTAAAAGTAGTAGAATCGTTCCTAATGTTATTAATACGGTTGAACGAAAATGAAATCAGGTTGCAAGTCCTGATGTTATTAGAAGGGCAGCAATTGCCCCTGTTAGTGGTCATGGGCTTGGATCTACTATATGATAAGGGTGTGCTTGATGGGCCATTAAACGTTTTCTTCTAGATAAAGTGTTAATAGTAATACAAAGACGTAGGCCTGAATCATGGCCACGGCTACTTCCAGCAGGGTTAGGAGTACTAGGACAGTAGATGTTAGGATAGCAACGGTAGGCATTATAGGGGCAAGGACAAAAGCAGCTGTTGCAATTAGCTGAATTAGCAAGTGACCTGCTGTCAGGTTGGCTGTTAATCGAACTCCTAGGGCTAAAGGTCGAATAAATAAGCTAATTGTTTCGATGATAATTAGTACTGGAATTAGAGCGGTAGGGGTTCCTTCTGGTAATAAGTGACCTAATGATTGAGTAGGCTGTCCTCGCATGCCAATAATAACTGTAGCCAGTCAAAGTGGTACTGCTAAGCCTAGGTTGAGCGAGAGTTGTGTTGTGGGTGTGAAAGTGTACGGGAGCAAGCCAAGTATGTTAAGAGTAATAAGAAAGAGCATAAGAGAAGTTAGAAGGGCCGCTCATTTATGGCCTCCAATATTTAATGGGAGAAGAATCTGATTAGTAAATCGACTAATAAATCAGGATTGTGAGGTTAATAGTCGATTATTTAGTCAGCGAGGGGATGGAGCGGGGTAAAGTACTCAAGGCAAAACAAGGGCAAGAGCAATTAGGGGAATACCTAAATAAACAGGGCTCATAAATTGGTCAAAGAAGCTTAGTGTCATGGTCAAGATCAGGATTCTGTTTTAGATTTTTCAGTGCTTTGGAGTGTAGGCTCATTAGGGAAGTTATGGGCTATAACTTTGGTCGGGATAATAGTGAGAAAAATTAGTCATGATGCAATTAAAATTGGAAACCAGGGAGCAGGATTTAGCTGAGGCATGTCGCTAGGGGTGGTTGGGAGGCACCAATCTTTAGCTTAAAAGGCTAACGCTATGCCCAGTTTAGCTTCTTAGCGAGGCGTCTTCAAGTATTCGGGAGGATCAGTTTTCGAAGTGTTCTAGGGGTACTGCTTCAACTACAATGGGCATGAAGCTGTGGTTTGCCCCGCAAATTTCAGAGCATTGGCCATAAAAGACTCCAGGACGAGATGCGATAAAAGCTGTTTGATTTAAACGACCAGGGACTGCATCTATTTTTACACCAAGGGCTGGAACTGCCCATGAGTGAAGGACATCATCAGCTGTAACTAAGACTCGAATAGGGGATTCAACGGGGACGACCATACGGTGGTCTGCTTCTAGAAGTCGGAATTGACCAGGCGTCAGATCTTGTGTTGGAATTATATACGAATCAAAGCCTAAATCTTCATAATCTGTATACTCATAGCTTCAATATCATTGATGACCTACGGCTTTAATGGTTAAAAGGGGATTGTTAACCTCATCTATTAAGTAGAGAATACGAAGAGAGGGTAATGCAATTAAGATTAAAATAATGGCGGGGAGAATTGTTCAAATAATTTCGATTTCTTGAGAATCTAGGATATATTTATTGGTGAGTTTGGTTGAAACCATGGCCACAATAATATATAATACAAGGGTGCTAATTAAGAATACAATTATTAGGGCGTGATCGTGGAAGTGTAGAAGTTCTTCTATAACAGGGGAGGCTGCGTCTTGGAAACCTAGTTGGGAGGGATGTGCCATTAGTGAACAAAACACGCGGGGTTTTAACCCGCGATTTCGCCTTGACAAGGCGATGTAATGAACTGCTTTACTAGTGTTTTATAAAGAAAGTGGCAGATTGGCAATGTGATTGGCTTGAAACTAATTCAAGGGGGTTCGATTCCTCCCTTTCTCGTTAAGTAGATTGGACTTGAACAAAGGCGGGTTCCTCAAATGTGTGATATGGAGGAGGGCAGCCGTGTAGTCATTCTACATTTGTTGTGGTTAGTTCTACTGCTAGAACTTCACGTTTGGCAGCAAATGCTTCTCAGATAATGAATAGGAACATAATTACCGCTACTAATGAAATTAGGGAACCAATTGAGGAAACAGTGTTTCATAGAGTATAGGCATCTGGGTAATCTGAATATCGACGAGGTATACCAGCAAGTCCTAGGAAGTGCTGTGGGAAGAAAGTTAAATTTACTCCGATGAACATAATTCCGAAATGAATTTTGGTTCAGGTGTTATGAAGTGTGTAACCTGTAAATAGGGGGAATCAGTGTACAAAAGCAGCAACAATAGCAAAGACAGCTCCCATAGATAAAACGTAATGGAAGTGGGCTACTACGTAATAAGTGTCATGTAGAACAATATCTAAGGATGAGTTGGCTAACACGATTCCTGTAAGACCACCAACTGTAAACAGGAAAATGAATCCTAGGGCTCAGAGTAGGGGAGTTTCTCATTTAATTGAACCTCCATGTAGTGTGGCGAGTCAGCTAAATACTTTAACTCCCGTAGGGATGGCAATAATTATTGTAGCAGATGTGAAGTAGGCTCGTGTGTCTACGTCCATTCCCACTGTAAACATATGATGTGCTCAGACAATAAAACCTAGGAGACCAATAGCCATCATAGCTCACACTATACCCATATAACCGAAGGGTTCTTTTTTGCCGGAGTAATAAGCAACAATATGAGAAATTATTCCAAATCCGGGTAAGATGAGAATGTACACTTCAGGGTGACCAAAGAATCAGAAGAGGTGTTGGTAGAGAATGGGATCCCCTCCCCCTGCTGGGTCAAAGAAAGTAGTGTTTAGATTACGGTCTGTTAACAGCATTGTAATTCCAGCTGCAAGAACAGGTAGAGAGAGAAGGAGCAGAACGGCTGTAATGAGAACGGCTCATACGAAGAGAGGTGTCTGATATTGCGAAATAGCAGGGGGTTTCATATTAATAATTGTTGTAATAAAGTTGATTGCACCTAAAATTGATGAAATCCCTGCTAAATGTAGGGAAAAAATCGTTAAATCTACGGATGCCCCTGCATGGGCTAAATTACCTGCTAATGGGGGATAAACAGTTCAGCCAGTACCTGCTCCAGCTTCTACCCCTGAGGATGCAAGTAGGAGAAGAAAAGAAGGGGGTAAAAGTCAAAAGCTTATGTTATTTATTCGAGGAAATGCTATGTCAGGTGCCCCAATCATTAGGGGGATTAATCAGTTTCCAAAGCCTCCAATCATAATAGGTATTACTATAAAGAAAATTATAACAAAGGCATGTGCGGTAACAATTACGTTGTAAATCTGGTCGTCTCCTAAAAGAGCGCCAGGTTGGCTTAGTTCTGCCCGGATAAGAAGACTTAGGGCTGTGCCTACTATGCCGGCTCAGGCACCAAATACTAAATAAAGGGTGCCAATGTCTTTGTGATTGGTCGAGAAAAATCAACGTGTGATGGCCACAGGTAGGATGGCTGAGTTTTAAGCGGTGGATTGTAGCCCCATAGACAGAGGTTTGAATCCTCTTCTTACCAAGTCTCGAGGTGTTTTACATATTAGATTGCAAATCTAAAGAAGCAGGCGAAAGTCTGCCGGGACTTTCCCCGCCTTTTTGTTAGACAGGCGGGGAAAGTAGATGGATGCTCGCTGGTTTGAGCGCTTAGCTGTTAACTAAGAGTTTGCAGGATCGAGGCCTGCCTGTCTAGTAAGGCTTTATCTTAATTAAAGTATCTGTTTTGCATGCAGAAGATGTGGGGTAATGTCCCGCAAGTCTTATCAGGGACTGGGAGATTTTCACTCCCGCTTAGGGCTTTGAAGGCCCTTGGTCTTTTGTTAACCTAAGTCCCTTATAGGGTAAAAGTTGCGATGACTGCAGGCATGAGAGGTATTAAGCCCAATGTTGCTGCTGTTGATACAGCGATCGGTAGTGTAAGTTGAGTTTGGGGGAATCGTCAGGGGGTAATTCCTACAAGGTTGTTCGGAGATATAGTTAAAGTTATTGCATAGGATAGTCGTAGGTAAAAATAAAGGCTAAGGAGGGCTGTGAGGGCTGCAATTGTTGCTACAGATGACAGGTCCTGCTTTGTTAATTCTTGTAGAATTAATCACTTAGGTATAAAACCTGTCAGTGGTGGAAGTCCACCTAATGAGAGGAGAATTAAGGGGGTTAACGAGGTTAGTGCCGGGGCTTTGGCTCAAGAAGTGGCTAGGGTATTAATATTGGTTGATTTATTTAGTTTAAACACGAGAAATGTTGAAAAAGTCATAATAAAATATGTGAGAAGGGCTAGAAGTGTTAAAGAAGGGAAAAATGGTAAAATCATAATTATTCATCCAAGGTGAGCAATGGATGAGTAAGCTAGGATTTTTCGTAGTTGGGTTTGATTTAAACCTCCTCAGCCCCCTACAAGAGTTGATGTTAAGCCTAAAATAATAAGTATATACGTATTTGGGTGAGGTATTTGGATTAGTAGTACGAAAGGGGCTATTTTTTGCCAGGTGGACAATAGGAGTCCTGTCGTTAAGTCAAGGCCTTGGAGTACTTCTGGTAATCATGCATGGATAGGGGCTAATCCGAGTTTTAGTGCAAGAGCTAGGGTGACGAGGGTTGTAGGGAGGGGATGAATCATATGTTGAAGGTCCCATTGACCTGTAAGTCAGGCGTTTGTTGTTGTAGCAAACAGTAATATGGAGGCGGCAGTGGCTTGTGTAAGAAAATATTTAGTAGTTGCTTCTACTGCTCGTGGGTGGTGGTACTGGGCTATAAGTGGGATAATGGCCAGAGTATTAATTTCTAGGCCTATTCACGCGAGTAGTCAGTGAGAACTAACAAATGTAATTATAGTTCCTATTCCTAAACCAAAAAGTAGGATAGCTAAAATGTAGGGGTTCATTAGCAAAGGAAGGGTTTTAACCAACATGTTTGGGGTATGGGCCCAAAAGCTTAATTAGCTGACTTTACTAGGAAGTGGTGTAGTGGAAGCACTGAGAGTTTTGATCTCTCCAGGTAGGGTTCGAGTCCCTTCTTTCTAAGGAGATGGAGGGACTTTAACCCTCATTTTTCACTCTATCAAAGTGGCCCTTTGCTTCAGGCACAGCTCCTACTTATATTTGTGGGGGAAGACCAGCTAATGCAATAGGGAGGGCTAAATGTCAAATAACAAGAGCAAGTGTTAAGGGAAGAAAATTTTTTCAGATAAGATGTATTAATTGGTCGTATCGGAAGCGGGGATATGATGCTCGGACCCATAAGAATACAACTGATAGAAGTGCTGCTTTTGTCATTAGGTTGATGGCAGTGAGTTCGGGTAATGCCGGAATATGGGAAGCACCAAGAAATAGTGTGGCGGAAAGGGTATTTATAAGTAGAATATTTGCATATTCTGCTAGGAAAAATAAGGCGAAAGGCCCTCCTGCATACTCTACGTTAAATCCTGAGACAAGCTCTGATTCACCCTCAGTTAAATCAAAAGGTGCACGGTTGGTTTCTGCTAATGTTGAAATGTATCATATTGCTGCTAAAGGCCAGGCTGGCAAAATCAGTCATACGCTTTCCTGAGTAATATTAAAGGTTTGGAGTGTAAAGCCACCCGAAAAAATAATAATATTCAGCAGAATTAATCCTAAACTAACTTCGTAAGAAATAGTTTGGGCAACGGCTCGAAGAGCCCCAATGAGGGCATATTTTGAATTAGAAGCTCAACCTGAGCCAAGAATAGAGTAAACTGCAAGGCTTGAGAGGGCTAAAATGAATAGGATCCCGAGGTTCAGGTCTAGAACTGGATAGGGAAGTGGTATAGGAGCTCATAATGTCAGTGCTAAGGTAAGTGCTAGCATGGGAGCAAGAAGGAAGAGGACGGGGGAAGAGGTGGAAGGTCGGACAGGTTCTTTAATAAATAACTTTACACCATCAGCGATGGGTTGAAGTAGTCCATAAGGGCCGACGATATTAGGACCTTTTCGTAATTGCATATAACCGAGTACCTTTCGTTCAAGTAAGGTGAGGAAGGCAACAGCTAATAGAACAGGAACAATATAGGCGAGGGGGTTAAGTAGATGGGTTATAAGTGTAGAGATCATAGTTGAGGAGAGGATTTGAACCTCTGTTCAAAGGACTTAGGTCTTTTGCAATTACCGAGCTCTGCCACCCCAACAAGCCGTTATCTTCGGCTGAGAGGATATGGCCTCTTGCCTAATTTAGTTGATTTCATTAGGTGGGGATGAGGCGTACCTAAAGAATTGGCCTCTTCTTTTCGGTCCTTTCGTACTAGAAAAGAACATATCATAGATAGAAACTGACCTGGATTACTCCGGTCTGAACTCAGATCACGTAGGACTTTAATCGTTGAACAAACGAACCCTTAATAGCGGCTGCACCATTAGGATGTCCTGATCCAACATCGAGGTCGTAAACCCCCTTGTCGATATGGGCTCTAAAAGGGGATTGCGCTGTTATCCCTAGGGTAACTCGGTCCGTTGATCGGCAATGCCGGATCTTTTTGGTCAGAAATTCTGTTTAATAGAGCTGTAGCTCTTATATAAAATAACTGTATTATTATTCCACATGGAGGTTATTTATTTCTCCGCGGTCGCCCCAACCAAAGACACAGGACAGGGCCCATTATGTTTAGTCTTTTATTTTAAGAGGATTTAACATGGACTGTTCCGTGATCTAAAGCTCCATAGGGTCTTCTCGTCTTATGTTTGTATTCCCGCTTCTGCACGGGAAGATCAATTTCATTGACTTGAGAGAGGAGACAGTTAAGCCCTCGTTTTGCCATTCATACAGGTCTACATTTAATAGACAAGTGATTGCGCTACCTTCGCACGGTCAAAATACCGCGGCCGTTAAACTTATGTCACAGGGCAGGCGGGACCTCTTATTCTTTGATTTGCAAGAGGCGATGTTTTTGGTAAACAGGCGAGGCTTTAAAATGTTTGCCGAGTTCCTTCTCTTTCTTTTAGTCTTTCCTTGTAAGCACTCCTGTGTAGGGGTAACGGTTAGAGGTGAGATTTTTTCTGGTTCTCTAATTAGTTGCTCAGTTCCCTCTTTGTTTGGGGCCGTTAAAATTCGATGGCTTGTCCGATTCGATTTACACACGTGCTGGGAGAGAGTCGGTGCTCTCTTATTACTCATATTAGCATTATCACTTCTATGTTAGCATAGAACGGCCTAATAGGACTAGAGGAATAAGATTGGGTGATCAATATCGGGGGTTAAAATTATACTTGAGCTTTAACGCTTTCTATAGAGATGGCTGCTTTTAGGCCCACTCGGGTACTTTACCTTAATTATTATGATCTTTATCCTTCTATAAAAGTTGTGTCTTGTTTCAAAGGGGCTGTACCCCCTTTGAATAACTCCCTAAGTTTCTATATATCAGAGGAGGTGAGTCTGATGTGAATAAAGAAGCGAAGGGGCTGAACTCCTATTCAAGTCTTAGGCAACCAGCTATTACTAAGTTCGGTAGGTCTGTCACCTCTACTCAAAGCTCTTCCCACTCTTTTGCGACAGAGACGGGTTGGCCCTATTAATAGGCTGTCTTGGAGTAGCTCACTTAGTTTCGGGTAATAAACTATAGTGCGCTTTGCTTAAATTACACTAGCTAAATCATGATGCAAAAGGTACGAGTTTAAAACTCTGCTTTTTTAGGCTTTACTAAGTTGTTTCATTTCTTTTTCAGCAGTCCCTTGCGGTACTTTCTCTATTGCTCCGTGATTCCTTTTCTGTCGCCCATACTAAGGGGGAAAAATGATTTGTTTAATTTACTTTATTGTATTAGGGGTTATTAATAATGAATTGTTGCTTTTGATTTACTGGGCTAGCTGTTAGGCATCAGGGTAATCTGATTTGCACAGATGACTTCTCGGTGTAAGGGAGATGCTTTTCTATCTTAGCTATACTCTGATTGTTCCAAGTGCACCTTCCGGTACACTTACCATGTTACGACTTGCCTCCCCTTTTTAAAAATAATGAATTAGTTATTTAGGTGGGAAAAGTTTGGGGAGAGTGACGGGCGGTGTGTGCGCGCTTCAGGGCCAATTTCAGCAGAACTCTCTATTTTCTACTTACTGCTAAATCCTCCTTTAGAAATGCGTTTCAGCATATCATTCGTTATTCCCTTAAAGACAGGGAATGTAGCCCATTTCTTCCCTTCCCATACGCTACACCTCGACCTGACGTTTTGGGTTGTACCAATTTTGCTTACTATTTGTCCTTCACAGGGTAAGCTTACGACGGCGGTATATAGGCGGGGGAAACAAGGAAAGGTGAGGTTAGACGGGGATTATCGGTTCTAGAACAGGCTCCTCTAGGTGGATCTAAAGCACCGCCAAGTCCTTTGGGTTTTAAGCTGACGCTCGTAGTACCCGGGCGGATAGTAGGTGTAGGGGACTATCAATGTTTACGGCTAAGCATAGTGGGGTATCTAATCCCAGTTTGTATCATAGCTTTCGTGGGTTCAATATTTGATTAAGACCACTTTCGTAGTTGGACTTCTAACTCTTGAATACGTATAACAGCACTAAAAGTATTCGGTCTTAGTGTACTTATTTTTTAACCACGCTTTACGCCGATGTTTATCAACTTGGGCCTCTCGTTTAACCGCGGTGGCTGGCACGAGTTTTACCGGCCCTCTTAACTTTAACTAAGTCAAGTTTTCACTTATGGCTTAATGTTTATCACTGCTGAGTTCCCTTGAGGGTGTGGCTAAGCAAGGTGTCGTGGGCTAAATGTTAAGTGCCTGATACCAGCTCCTTGTTCCCGGTCAGGGAACTGTTAGGGCATTCTCACAGGGGTGCGGATACTTGCATGTGTAAATTTAGCTAAAGCTGATAATAAAGCCAGGACCAAACCTTTGTGCTTGCGGAGCTTTCTAGGGCTCATCTTAACATCTTCAGTGTTATGCTTTAGGTTAAGCTACGCTAGC